GAGAATTGTATCTGTGGCTACTGCTGTTTTGCCGGTTTGTCTGTCCCCAATAATTAATTCTCGCTGACCACGCCCTATAGGGATCATCGCATCAATGGCAATAAGCCCTGTTTGAAGAGGCTCATATACGGAACGTCTTGAAATAATACCTGGGGCAGGAGATTCAATTAACCGAGATTCAGAAGCTGAAATTTCACCTCTCCCATCAATAGGTTTAGCCAGAGCATTTATAACACGACCTAAATAAGCCTCACTCACAGGTATCTGAGCAATTCTTCCTGTTGCTTTTACAGAACTTCCCTCTTGGATCATCAAACCATCGCCCATTAATACAACACCAACATTATTTGATTCCAAATTCAGAGCAATACCTATTGTACCTTCTTCAAATTCTACTAATTCACCTGCCATTACTTCATCAAGACCATGAACACGAGCAATGCCATCGCCTACTTGAAGTACGGTACCGGTATTTACAATCTTTACTTCTCTATTATATTGTTCAATACGTTCACGGATAATATTACTAATTTCGTCGGCTCGAAGGGTTGCCATTAGTATCTTTTTATTCTTTTTCGGAAGCAAAGGAAAAAAAATAATGCCTAAACTCTAAACTAAAGTAAAAGTCGAAAGGCTAATCCGTTATTTTTTCCATGGCCCCGAGGGTGTTAATATTGGCACTTATGGTAAGTAAATGTAACTCATTATTCAAACAACTATTAAGAGTTCCTAGAGCTCTTTGTAAGGCTTGTTGGAAAACTCGTTGTCGAACCTGATTAATCGCTCTTTGTTGTTCAAAATGAAGGGTTTCATTTTTGTAATTTTCTAATCGTTCCAAACTCTCACTAGTAGCCTTAATTAAATTGACTTTTTCCCGCTCTATATCAGAGTATCCATTCATTCGATACTCATCCGCTTCAATTTCCACTTTACGTAAGCGAGCCCGGGCTCTTTCAAGCTGCTCAATGGTCCCTTTACGTAATTCTTCAGAATTACGAATAGTACTCAAGATCCTCTGTTTTCGATTATCTAATAAATCATTTAATGAAAGTAGATTATCTTACCATTAATTTCCCAACTCCCATGATCTCTTCCCGAACCAAACATGAATCTTTCGATTCATTTGGCTCTCACGCTCAATCAATTCAATTATTTATTTTATGGGCATTCCCACCCATATCTTTTACTATAATGAGCCTACCCTCTCTCTTTTCTGTTCGTATTCAAAGATATTGAAACTGATATACAGAATATTAGGAGGGCTCTTCCGACCAGACAAAAATCCATAATTGTCAGCAAAGTTGTTTATTTATTTGTTTTTTATTAAATAAAAATTATTATATTTTATTTTGTATTTCCCTTTTTATTAAAATCTTCATTAAATCCAAAAATGCCTCTTTTTATACATAGGTCATCGATTCGGCATTGGGTAAAAAGGGCAAAGCGCCCCTTTTTCTAATAAAAGGTTTCAAATTATTTTATCAATATGAGTGTTCTATATCGGATGAATTATCAACTATTTATTTTGAAACCATTTTGCTACTAATGTAGTGTTAGAAAGAGTACCATGTTGTGCCTGAACTTCAAACAGTTTAGCTTTAACCATGTTAATGGTCTCGCATTATTGGTCGATAGAGAATCAAGATTTACCAATGAATCACGAAATGCTATGGTTCTTACATATGATTTATTAATTTATTCATAAGTAATTCGTCGAGATCGTGCACCTTTCTTTCCTATTTCTTATCCTAATAAAAAAAAAAAAAAGAATCATAATAACGTGCAGTTGGTTGGATGCAACCTATTCTTGAAATATACAACTCGCACACACTCCCTTTCCAAAAAAAATCAATACACCAAGCACCACACTTAGATTTATTGGATTTGTTGCTAAAATATCGGTATTAAATCCGAAGCTTCCGGCAGATGGCCAATAGCCCAAGGAAACGAAAAAATAGGTTATATTTTTCATATACTCTCCTCTTTCTTATAGATAAGACTACCAAAGAACATAGTTCTTTTTGTATCACCTCACTCGCCTCGCCCTGATCGATTTCTTTTTATTAATTTATTTTTTATGGGAATAGATTAAATCATCTAGTAATTTAGAATAGTAATTTAGAACTTGAAAATTTATTATTTTTTTAAGTTCTCCATAAAAAGATTAAGATACTTATTAGGTTAGGTCTTAGGCCTCACACCAATTGCGAAATATTTCGTTTGTTGAAACGTTTCTTAGTAAGGGGTTTCCCTTGTACTAAGGGTGGGAATGGGAAGGAATAAAGTGATCGGATCCGTGAATTCCTCATCCTCAAATAAACCCTTCCCGGGGTATTGTCTCATAAGTAATTGTTAGGATTAAAGTGTTGATATAATCAGAAGAAGCAAACGGCAAGTCCAAGTTAATAAAATAAACTAAGACTAAGAAAAAAGTGCATAACGTACGTTTTCACATTTCTAATTTTAGGATTAAATTAAACAAAAGGATTTGCAAATAAAAGTGCTAATGCCACGACCAGTCCGTAAATTGTTAAAGCTTCCATAAAAGCTAGACTAAGCAATAAAGTACCTCGTATTTTACCTTCCGCTTCTGGTTGTCTCGCAATACCTTCTACAGCTTGGCCCGCAGCAGTACCTTGGCCAACTCCAGGTCCAATGGAAGCAAGCCCTACGGCCAATCCAGCAGCAATAACGGAAGCGGCAGAAATCAGTGGATTCATAGTAAGTTCCTCGTACAAAAAAAATAAATGGTTAATGATACAATCAACCAATGCATTATTACTTATTTTATCACTACGATCTATCGGGTCAAAGTAATTAAAAACTCTGAATTGAAATTCTAATATTAGTGAATCGTCAGAATGACTTCGATATCTCTTTTTTTTTAGTTTCTACTCATAATCAAATCTTTGTAAACTCATATGCATATAGTTCTACTTATTGTATTTCTTAGTTTCGAACCATTCTTTCATTCAATATCTTCGTTCTTTACTTACTTTCTATATCCATACGTTCATCTGTTTTTTCATTCAATCTACAATTACAGACGAAAGAGAAAGACTTATATTGTATTGTAATCCATCTAAACGAAATGCAGTGTGGTTAAAAAAAAAAAATAAAAGAATCAACATTCAATAATAGTAATAATAAATAGTATTATAATATAAATATAAAAATAGATATTAATAATATACTGGGAAAGAAATAGGAATAAAATAATAAAATATAGAAATATATAATATATAATCCATAGGAATAATCCCTATATAACTAATAAATATCTAATATCACATATACATTTGTTTCTTACATAATGTAAACCACCTGCATTTTATTTTATATTGAATTGGATTTTAGAATCATTCTTCGAAACATATCTAAGGGTTAAACTTATAGATATTACATATATCTAGTTTGACTTGACCCCCTAACCCATATTTTTCCAATTCCGTAATATCGTCTGTCTTCCCTCTTACGAGATTAGGTCATCCATACATATATAGATACAAATATATATGTATTATGTTGCCCAACCAAGTGCGTATTTGGAATCATGCATGACTTCGGGTAAGTGAAAAAAGACTATTAAAAAGCTAATCAATGATGCCCCTCCATGGATTCACCTATATAAGCCGCGGCTAAAGTTGCAAAAATAAGAGCTTGAATACCGCTTGTAAATAATCCGAGAAACATAACGGGGATAGGAACTACTGAAGGTACTAAAGAAACAAGAACAACAACTACTAATTCATCAGCCAATATATTCCCGAAAAGTCGAAAACTAAGAGATAAAGGTTTTGTAAAATCTTCTAGGATGTTAATTGGTAAAAGTATTGGAGTTGGTTGGATGTATTTCCCAAAATACCCCAATCCTTTTTTGGTAAGACCTGCATAAAAATATGCCACTGACGTGAGTAAAGCTAAAGCAACAGTAGTATTTATATCATTCGTGGGCGCAGCTAACTCCCCATGAGGTAACTGTATAATTTTCCAAGGTAAAAGAGCACCTGACCAGTTAGAAACAAAAATAAATAGGAACATAGTTCCAATAAAGGGAACCCAAGGGCCATATTCTTCTCCAATCTGAGTTTTACTCAAGTCTCGAATAAATTCAAGGACATATTCGAAGAAATTCTGACCGTCGGTCGGAATTGTTTGTGGATTCCGAACTGCTATGATGACTGAACCTAATAAGATAGCAATTACGACCCAAGAAGTGATAAGTACTTGGGCATGGATTTGTAAACCTCCTATTTGCCAATATAAATGTTGGCCTACTTCTACACCCGATATATCGTATAACCCATTGAGTATTTTAATGGAACATGGTATAGCATTCATATTGTCCTCTGATATAAATCGAACTTAAAAAATTATTTTGATTCAACCATCTCTTTCTCAACTCACCAACATTAATCATCTTTTAATACAAATTGAATTTAGGATACTAAAAAATCACATAACATAATATAAATATCCCTATTTTTATCTCTATCTCTTTTTGAAGTTCAAGAATAGTAACCGATCCAATAAATCGATCGAGTTCCCAAACAATTAATTAATTTTATTATTCTTAATCATAATCAACGATTTCTTATATAGCTATAACGACCCTCGCAAATTGCGAATACTAATTTGTTAAGAATGAATCGAATTGAAGCTATAGCATCATCGTTAGCTGGAATCGAAATATCTGCGAGATCCGGGTCACAATTTGTATCAATTAAACAAATAGTAGGAATCCCTAAAATGACACATTCTCGAAGAGCCGTATATTCTTCTTGCTGATCAACGATGATTACAATATCGGGTAACCCCGTCATATATTTGATCCCACCCAAATATGTTTGCAAGGTAGATAATTTTCTCTTCACCATTGCTGCATCTCTTTTGGAAAGATGGTTGAGTTTCCCCATCTTTTGTTCGGCTCTTAAGTCCCTAAACTTATTAAGTCTCGTTTCCGTAGTGGACCAGTTCGTTAACATACCACCGAGCCACTTTTTATTAACATAATGACACCGAGCCCCTATTGCAGCTGATGCTACTAAATCCGCTACTTTATTTTTGGTACCAACGATTAAAAAGGTTTTTCCACTACTTGCTGCATTAAAAACTAAATCACAGGCTTCTGATAAAAAACGAGCAGTTCTCGTAAGATTTATAATATGAATACCTTTACGCTTTGCAGAGATGTAAGGGGCCATTCTAGGATTCCATTTTCGAGTACCATGACCAAAGTGCACTCCCGCTTCCATCATTTCTCCTAAATTGATGTTCCAATATCTTTTTATCATTTTTCCCCGCATTTCCCCACACTTCCTCTTTTTTTTTTTTTTAAGCGACAAGGTACCCTGAAATAAATAATTGTTCCGACGGAACCTTCTACCGTGGATTGACCCTTGATATATAGCCCAAACCATTAATTTCTTTTAATTACTTATTTTTTTATTACTAAATTAATATAAATAATTGGGCCAACCTAACCAAATAGTTAAAGTAAAAAGAATGAATCTCTTCTTAGGAAAATCGCGTAAATGGTTGTTGTGATGTCCCATGAAAATTGTTTGGAGCACATAATTCTCTATGGTATAACAAAATATCTCCCATTTCCAACTCGAATAAATTTTTCCTTTTGATTTCCAAATAAATATTTTTGTTTTCCCTTGAATGGTGTACTAATTTTTTGAATCCAGTACCAACAGGAATAAGCCCCCCCAGAACAACGTTCTCTTTCAGTCCTTTCAACCAATCAATACGACCTCGTAAAGCGGCTTTTGCTAAAACTCGAGCGGTTTCTTGAAAACTCGCTTCGGATATGAAACTTTGAGTATTCAGGGATGTCCTCGTTATTCCCAATAAGATTGCCCGATAATTGATCGCTTCGTCTAAAGCACGTCCCGCTCGTTCCGCTCGCAACAATCTGATTAATTCTCCGGGTGAAAAAACATTAGACATTCCATCTTCTGAAACCAACACTTTTGATGTTATTTGACGTACAATGATCTCTATATGTCTATTATGGATCTGTACTCCCTGAGATCGATAAACCTTTTGAATTTTATTAACCAAAGAGATACGACTCTGGGCTATGGTTAACTCAGCTCCAATCAAGAATCCCCAGGGGATTCCAAGAATTCTTGGTATACGTTCGTTCCAACTTTCGACTCTCTTTTCGAGGTTCATCGATATTGAATCAATTGAACGCACTTCTAAGACCTGTTCCACTTTTGGAAGACCCTGCGTTATGTCACCAGATCTTGATTTTTCATATATAAATGTAACTAGTGTCTTTCCTTCATAAAGGATTTCTCCATAATGACCATGAACTGTTGCTCCTGGGGTAGCCAAATAGGGCTTAGCCGATCTTATAACTAAGGAGTCAACATGAACAATTAAAATTTGACCAGATTTTTTTATGTGTGGCCCATATTTGAATAAACATGCATTTTCACAAATAAATTGCCCAAGGCAAATTATTGTGGATGTCTCTTCACCAGAATCGTGATGAAGAAAACAACAATTTAAATGGAATGGATTCAAAATTATATTACTGCATGAATTGGGATTATAAATTCTTCTATTTTCATCCATTAAACAATATTTAAGTACTTGAAGTACTTTAAAAGTCTGTTTAAAATTGTTAAGTAGTAAATATTTCTTTAACGAGATTTGATTATGAGTTAATAAATGGTAAGATAAATAAAAATTCGTTATTTTAGGTACAATAGTACCTAAGGGACCCAACAAATACCTAATTGGGATTAGGGGATCCAATTCTTTTATCGCATTGTTATATTTCGAACCCTTGAATGGACTAATTCGAAAACAGTTGGATGATGACAAAATTATCAAAGATTGGCATTCCTTATGTTGATTCAACAGCGTACCAATAGTTCCTTGCTGTTGGATAAGTAATTGAAACTTCGCCTTGGAATGAAAGGGATTGATATTGGCGCGATCTAGCCCCTTATTAGGAATAGGAATCAATCCCGAATCTGTTATATTATATCTTTTTCCGCTATATGAAAGAGTGGACTTGACTAACTCAATTCTTATGAAATCACGAATTAGATCATTTGTCCTTACCTCAACAAAGGAGGCATAAACCTCTTTTTTGGAACCATTTTGTTTTTGGTCCCAATTTAATACTAAGCAAGTCCGAACTAATTGAATACTTGTGTTATAAATTCCTCGAATTGACTTGCCATATTCATAAAGGATATAATTGACAATTCGAAGTTGGACATCATTCTTTTCCCGCAAGATATCCTGAGGAAAAAGTGTTGCTAAATTTATCCCGTCGGCTATTTCATATGTGACTACGGGCCGAACCGAAACAAAATACTTTTTCTTGGTAGGTGTGATCCGCTGGACATAGATCCAATCTTTCAATTTTTTTGATTCCTTAGAATTTTTTTTTTTTCCTGTTACTGGCGGTATCAAAATGCCGCAGTGCCTGGATATCTTATCTGTCTCTCCAGGAAAATGAATATCTCCATAAAAGATTCTCAGTTCAATACTTTTTTTTTTTCTTTCCACTCGAACTAATCCGCCTATTCGACTTCTTTTATTTAAAGCAAGTCGTGTATATACTCTAATGATACTATTGTTCCGGACCATTATGGACGAGGATCCAGGTAAAATATGCACTTCTTCGGGAATGAAAAAAAACCGATCTACTTTCATTTGGTATTTCAGACTCAATTCTTTTGTTCCTCGATACTCAATCAAATCCTCTTTTTTTATGATTGAATCTACCTCCGCAGTCCCATATTTAGTAATTCCTGAACTGCTTCTTCTGTATCGTGGATCATCAAAATAAGCAAGAATACTATTTCTACGTAAAATACCATTTATGGGTATTTCAATTGAAATACCAAAACAGGATATTAGTTCTTTTTGCCATTCTTGATCATATTTTAATGGGATGATGAATCTATTTTTTCGCCTTTTCGCTAATAAATCTGAATTCTCTTGGAGAATAGACGGATATATTAAATTCCACTTACCATTGGATATAATTCGATTAGATATTGAATAATCAATGATTTCCATATCTTTTTTACTAGAAGTATCCAACAATTTATGTCTTACTCGATCATTAGTCATTGAGAGGTCAGAGATATATTTGTCTTCGACAGAAAAAGAATGAGCATTAATTTGATCTTGATCCTTGTGGATCGAAAAAGACATTATACTGGATCCGCGCGGGCCTCCTGCTAATATCCATAAATGACTTGTTTTTGGTAATAGATGAACATTACCATATGTATATTCGGGTGCATGGTAGACACCCGTACTCCAGTGCATTTCTCCCTCTGATTCAGAGTAAATATGTTTTCGAACTTTCTCTTTAAAATGAAAAGTGGACGTTCCCGCGCGAATCTCAGCAATCACTTGTTCTGATTCTACATATTGATTATTTTGAACTAAAATCAAACTCTTTGGCGGAATATTCACATTATGGATAACACTCCGATTCTCAATAATTACATATAAATCTATAGAACATAAAAAAGCAGGATGCCCATGACGGGTACGCGTAGGATGAACAAAATCCTCATTAAATTTTATTTTTCCATTAGAAGGAGCTCGTACATGTTCGGCAGTACCACCTGTGAATACTCCACCGGTATGAAAAGTTCTTAATGTTAGTTGAGTCCCCGGTTCCCCAATCGATTGACCCGCAATAATACCTACAGCTTCTCCCAATTCGGCTAGGTCACCATGAGTGGGACTTCGACCATAACATAATTGACAGATCCAAGATGTGCTTCTGCAAGTAAAGGGGGTTCGAATATATATTGGTCGTGCTCGAAAAGTTATGAATTGATTGATAAGCCCAATCCCAATATCTTGATTCCTAGTGGCAATACATCGTAGACCTATATATATATCGTCTGCTAATACACGACCAATTAGTGTTTGGGCAAAAATTATTTCTGTCATCTCATTTCGAGGACTCACGGAAATACCTTGGATAGTACCACAATCTATTCTACGTATAATAATGTGTTGAACCACTTCAACAAGTCTACGCGTGAGATATCCAGCATCTGATGTACGTACAGCAGTATCCACTACTCCTTTGCGGGCTCCGTAGCAGGAAATTATATATTCTGTCAAAGAGAGTCCTTCACGCAAATTGCTTTGAATAGGTAAATCAATCATTTGTCCTTGGGGATCCGACATTAATCCTCTCATACCTACTAATTGATGTACTTGAGATGCATTTCCTCTAGCTCCCGAAAAGGACATTAGATGGACTGGATTAGAAGGATCAGTCATCCGAAAATTAGGATTCATTTCTTGTCTCAAATATTCGCTTGTGGCATACCATATCTCAATAGATTGACGTAATTTTTCTACCGCATGTACATTCCCATAATGATGGTGTTTCTCCAAAAAAAAACTTTGTTGTTCAGCGTCTCGGACTAACCATCCCTTAGATGGTATTGTTAAAAGATCATCTATTCCTAATGAAATAGATGTAACAGTGGCTTGCTGGAAACCCAAAGTCTTCATTTGATCCAGGATATGTGATGTATATGCCATTCCGAAATGATCTATTAATCTGCTAATAAGTCGTTTCATAGCAGTTCTATCTATCACTTTATTGTGAAAGACCAGATCGACCCGTTCTGCCATAAGTACTCCCATATTCCGCTGAGTAGGATTCGACAATGGACCTGAGTCAGTGATTCGAAAACTTCCTTTCCTAAATTTTTATTTGCGCATAAATTCAGAAATTATGATACCAGTGAAATTGGAGAGACCTTAATTCCCACAGGTATGAATATCTCTAACATTTCTTAGTTTAGATAGTATATGAGTAGGCCCGGCAAAATCCCTGTATGGCTTCTTCTATCTCTCGATAAAAAAAAATATGACCGACGGTGGTTCGAATGTATACACAGCCAATTTCTTTTTTTACACTTCCTACTATTAGATAGTGCTCATAAATCTCATGATAAGTGCCCGAAGATTCATATTGAACTTC